GTCTTTTTTTAGGAGGTCGACACCCATTATGTGGCATAGGTGTTACATCACGTACTAAACTTAATAGTATACCACTTCTACGAATGGCTCGTAATGCTGCATCTCTTCCGAGACCAGGGCCTTTTATCATAACTTCTGCCCGTTGCATACCCTGATCGACTACTGTACGAATAGCATTTACCGCTGCGGCTTGAGCAGCATACGGTGTACCTCTTCTTGTGCCTTTGAATCCAGAAGTACCCGCGGAGGCCCAAGAAACCACCCGACCTCGTACATCTGTAACAGTTACAATGGTATTGTTGAAACTCGCTTGAACATGAATAACTCCTTTTGGTATTCTACGTCCATTCTTACGTGAACCAATACGTCCATTCCTACGTGAACCAATTCTTGGTATAGCTTTTGTCATATTTTATCATCTCATAAATATGAGTCAGAAATATACAGAAAGAAAAGATACGGAGATATCCATTTCATGTTAAAACAGATCTTTTATTCTTACATGGGTCCTCCCCTTTAGAAAAGAAAGTTCTTTTTTAGAAAGATTATCCTTGTCTCTGTTTATGTCTCGGATTGGAACAAATCACTATAATTCGTCCGCGCCTACGGATCAGTCGACATTTTTCACAAATTTTACGAACAGAAGTCCTTATTTTCATATTTCTTATTCCTTACCTTAATTCTGAATCTACTTTTTTGAGGAAAATAAGTTTCTTGAATATTTTTTTTTTAACTTCGAATTGTGTCCCCATGAAAGGAATGTTTAAAAAATCACCTAATCGTTCGAATCTTTGTTGCGAAGTCTATAAATTATACGTCCTCTGGTTGAATCATAACGACTTACTTCAATTTTTACTCTATCTCCTGGTAGTATCCGTATAAAACTGCGCCGAATCCTCCCTGAAGCATAACCTAGAATTAGATCTTCATTATCTAAACGGACCCGGAACATACCGTTGGGAAGTGATTCAGTAATTAAACCTTCATGAATCAATTTTTGTTCTTTCATTCTAGGTAACCCCCTTGAAGTATCAACTAATGAAGGAAGAGGTATATAACTCACTTTTCCTCTCTATTTCACAAATGGGAAGTTAGAGATAAAATTAGGATACCAGAGGAGGAGGATCACCATATATAACACAAAATTTCTCCTCCAATTCTTTCTAGTCGAGCTTCTCGATCTGTCATTATACCTCGAGAAGTAGAAAGAATTACAATTCCCATTCCACCTAAAATCTTAGGAATTCGTTGATAGTTGGAATAAATTCGTAAACCGGGTCGGCTGATACACTTTAAAACGGTTCTATATATTCCTTTCCTAGTCTTTCTATGTCGCAGGGTTGAAACCAAGAAATATTTGTTATTTTCCTGATGTTTCCGAACATTTTCAATAAAACCTTCTCGTAGAAGTATTTTAACAATGTTTTCGGTGATATTAGTAGATGCTATTCGAACCGTTCCTTTTTTATTCATGTCAGCATTTCTTATAGAAGTTATTATATCGGCAATAGTGTCCCTACCCATAACGGACTATAATTTTTTGTGCCTCCTAATTTTGATATAATCAACATGTTTCCTTTTTTCTTTTTTCTTTGTTTTTTTTTTTTTAATTAGGAAATTTAAAAAAGTATATGCGTGAGACACAATCTATTAATTTGATCTATTTCAGATAGCCTACTATATCATAGTGTCATCTACTAGTATTTATAATACCTCGGGAGCTAATGAAACTATTTTAGTAAAATTCAACTGTCTCAATTCCCGAGCGATCGCACCAAAAACTCGAGTTCCTTTTGGATTTCCTTCTTGATCAATGACGACCGCTGCATTGTCATCATATCGTATTATCATACCGTTGTCACGTTTGAGTTCTTTACATGTACGTACAATTACAGCTCTAATGACTTCTGATCTTTCTAGAGGCATATTTGGCACTGCTTCTTTGATTACAGCAACAATAACGTCACCAATATGAGCATATCGGTGATTACCAGCTCCTATGATTCGAATACACATCAATTCTCGAGCTCCGCTGTTATCCGCTACATTCAAAAGGGTCTGAGGTTGAATCATATATTTTTTATTTGAATCTGTTATTTCAATGCAAAGGATGAAGGAAAAAAAGAAATATTGTCCGTCCAGAAAAAAATAAACCTGCGGTTGTTTTTTCATCCTCAATATCCCTTTTGTTTAGTTCTACATCCCTATCGTGAAATAACAAATTGAGTTCGTATAGGCATTTTGTACGCAGCTATTTCAATAGCTGCTCTGGCTACAGTTTCTGATACTCCGCCCATTTCATAAAGTATTCGACCCGGTTTAACAACAGATACCCAATATTCGGGGGATCCCTTTCCCGAACCCATACGTGTTTCGGTAGGTCTTACTGTAACAGGTTTGTCGGGAAATATACGTACCCATATTTTTCCACCACGACGCGCATATCGTGTCATTGCTCTCCGCCCCGCTTCTATCTGTCTAGCTGTGATCCAAGCGGGTTCAAGTGCCTGAAGAGCGTATCCGCCGAAACAAATATGATTGCCTCGACAAGATATTCCCTTCATTCTTCCTCTATGTTGTTTACGAAATCTGGTTCTTTTGGGGTTATAGTTGATGGTTGTTTCTTAATTCCATCTCTATTGCAGAACCGGACATGAGAGTTTCTTCTCATCCAGCTCCTCGCGAATGAAACGATTCAATAATATTACAGATACACATGTATAATTATAATAATAAATAATAATATAAGTAATTATGAGTTAATAATATAAGTATATATAAGTAATGAATGGCTTTTATTGATATTTAATTTGTTACATATTTAATTTGTTACAAAGGAAGATGTCTATACAAAATACACAGCTGGACGTGTATATTATTAGATATAGATAGATATAGAAAATATAAAAAATGCTTCTTTTTTTAGAATATAACGTATAATATAATGAATCCTTATTTTTACCTCTATCGAATCACGCCCAAAATTGTAATCCAATAAATAAAGGTTTCGCGGGCGAATATTGACTCTTTCATTCGTAGGGTCAATTCATGACACCTCTCAGAATAAATCAATTTTTTCTTGGTTCGTTCCGCCATCCCACCCAATGAATTATTAGGATTCGTTTTCAATAGAATCCTATGCAGTCACAGGTTTCGTCGTTCCCATAGCTTCTCCATTAATGGTTAGGCCTGAACTCTGCAATGGAGCTTCCGGCAAAATTCGTTCCCGAGTCAATCTCCTCAGTTTTTATTAACCCGAGGCTCTTTATTCTTTATTATTTAATTATTTATTATTTTTTTTTTCTTTTTTTTATATTTTATTTATTTATATTTCATTTATATATTTATATCAGTATTGATTATATCAGTATTAATGCTTTATCACACTGCCTTTTATGAGGTGATTCATAGACCATACATATTGGAATCATATATCATTGATATTTTTGTTCTCTCTTTCTATCATCCTTCCATTTATCCACATCCCTTTATTTTTGCTTTACAACCCATAATCAGATTTCTTTTTTATGGAAAAAATTTCAGTTGCTACAACTATATGATCGATCCACCCATATAGTGACTGTTTCTTGGGATCTTGACAATACGAAGCAATAAGTTGGTTATTAATTTATATGGTTACTAAGTTCATAGTAGGGGTTAGTCTATTTTTTTTTTTTTTTTGAATCTCAACCCTAAACTCTAAAGAAAAAACTAACGAGTCACACACTAAGCATAGCAATTATACTAAATGGTCAATCGAATTTTTATTCAACCTTATAGAATTAGAATTGTTCATTTTTGTTTGATTTAACAGAAAAAGAATGAAACAGTTTGTAATTTTTTGTTCTATCACTGGACAGAATGGCAAGACAAATGAAGGTCTATTATTTCTCGTTTACAAATATCCAAACTCGTTTACAAATATCCAAATTTTGATGCCTAATACTCCATAAATAGTTCGAATTGTATAGGAACAATGATCAATTTTAGCGCGAATTGTTTGTAGGGGAACCCTACCTTCTCTGATCCATTCGACACGTGCAATTTCTTTTCCGTCGATACGCCCTGCGATTTGTACTTGAATTCCTTTTGTATCTGTTTGTTCAGTTAATTCAATAGCTTTTTTCATTGACTTTCGAAACGAAACTCTATTTTTTAACTGTAAAGCTATATATTCTGCAAGAATATTTGGTTGTCCATAAGGTTTTTCAATTCTTGTGATAGCAATGTTGAGTCTCCGGTTCACAGAATGAAGTTCCTTTTGTACATTCATCTGTAATTCTTCTATTCCTCGTGTTTGGCCCTCTATTAATAAATTTGGGAATCCAATATGGATTATGACCTGGATCAAATCGATTCTTTTTTGAATTCCTATACGTGCGATTCCTTCGAAACCTGAGGATATTCTCCTATTTTTTTGTACATAGTTCTTGATACAATTCCGTATTTTTTCATCTTCCTGTAAACCCACGGAATAATTTTTTGTTTGTGCGAACCAAAAGGAACGATGACTTTGGGTTGTACCAAGTCTGAAACCAAGTGGATTTATTTTTTGTCCCATATTTTTCTATTATGTTCTCTTTCCATTCATATTTTTAATATGAATCTAAATCTTAGATTGATTGATCTAAAAATGATTTAGATTTTTCCTTTAATACAATTGTTATATGACAAGTGGGTTTTTTTATCGGATAACTACGTCCCCGAGCCCGAGGTCTTAACTTTTTCACAATAGCACTCCTATTGACTTCGGCTTTACTAATGAATGAATCAGCTTCGTTCAAACCCATATTATGATTAGCGTTTGCTGCTGCAGAATAAACCAATTGTAAAATTGGATAAGATGCTCGATAAGGCATGAGTTCCAGTATCATAAGTGTTTCCTCATAGGAACGTCCGCGAATCTGATCAATTACTCTTTGCGCTTTTAAAACAGACATACATATATGTTGAGCTAAAACTTTTATTTCTCTATTTTCTTCTCTATTTATTTCTCTATT